ACATCAATAACTCGACCCCTTCCCCCTATAGGTAGTCTTAGAGAAGTTTCTTTTGAAGTGGATACCTGAATGCCAAGTATAGCTCGTAATAATCTATCCTCCGGGGCATATGAGGATTCGCTCGCTGTCTGAGGTGTTAATTTACCTACTAAGATATCACCTGTTTCTATCCAAGATCCCAGCATCACAATTCCATTTCTGTCTAAATTTCGGAGTAAACGAGCCTCTAAATGTGGGATCTCCTTAGTGATTCTTTCAGGACCTTGGCTTGTTACATGAGTCTGAATTTCATATTTCCGGATATGAAAAGAAGTATAAATATCTTTATAAACCAGACATTCGCTAATTAGTACTGCATCTTCAAAATTGTAACCTTCCCATGGCATATAAGCTACTAATACATTTTTTCCTAAAGCGAGTTCTCCACCAGCTGTAGCCGCACCGCCCGCTAGAATTTGTCCCTTTTTAATGTATTTACCCCGCTGAACCTGAGTTTTTTGATTCATACAAGTATTTTTGTTGGAACGTTGATACATAACCAATGGAATGCTTAGAGTATCCCCATTACTTGAGAAAATGATCTTTTGAGTATCAGTATAAATGATTTTTCCTTTGCGTTCGGCTATAACTGAAACCCCCGAATCTAGAGCCGTTTGTCCTTCCAACCCAGTTCCAACAATGCACTTCTCGGACCGAGAAAGGGGAACTGCTTGGCGCTGCATATTAGAACTCATTAAAGCTCGATTCGCATCATTATGCTCAATAAAAGGAATGAGGGAAGCTCCAATAGAAAAATATTGGAAGGGAAAAATGCTTCTAAGATGAATCTCTTCCCATGCAATAGTCAGGAATTCTTGACGATATCGAGCTGGAACAACCTGTTGTTCTTGAATATCCCGATTCAAGGCCAAAGAATTTCCTGCTGCTACCATATAATATTCATCTCTATTTGGTGATAAATAAACCATCTGTGCCTCTTTTGATCTCTCAGATAATCCATAAAATGGACTCTCTATAGATCCCCAATAACCAACCTTCACATGAATAGCTAATGATCCCATAAGTCCAACATTGATTCCTTCGGACGTGTCAATTGGACAAATACGTCCATAGTGACTCGGGTGGATATCTCGTATTCGAAAACTAGCAGTTCGCCCCGTCAATCCTCCAGGACCCAAATAACTCCATTTTCGCCCATGAACAATTTGTGTCAACGGATTAGTTCGATCCAAAACTTGAGATAAAGGGTGTAGGCCAAAAAACGATTCATAAGTAGTTGTTAATGAAGTTGAAGTTACCAAATTTTGAGGAGTCGGTATCAATTTATGCCTGATTGCTCCACATATAGTTCCTCGAACCGTATTTTCTAAACGAACAAGAGCCAATCCGAATTGATCCTGTAATAGATCTGCTACAGAACGAATACGTTTATTTTTCAAGTGACTCATATCGTCAAGTGTACCCATTCCCAATTTAATTCCAATCAAATGATCCACAGCAGCCAATAAATCTCGTGGTAACAAAAATGTATTGTTTTGGGGTATATCAAGATTAAGTCTCCGGTTCATATTTCGTCGACCAATCTTTCCTAACTCACATCTTTGTTGAAAAAATTTCTTTTGTAATTCCTTGCATAAGGACTCAGAAAATACTGGATCCCCCCCTACACAGGCAAATTGTTGATAAAACTCCAAAATAGCATTTTCTTTTGACCCAATCTTTTTTTTCTCTTTATCATTCGGGAAAGACAAGAAAATCTCAGGGTAACAAACATTATCTAAAATTTCTCTTATATTCGAACCCATAGCTGATGATAGAACTAGAATAGATATTTTTTGTTTTCTACTTACACGGGCCCATATCCTTGCTTTTCTATCAATTTCTAATTCCGACCTTCCCCCCCAATCCGATATTATAGTACTGGTATAGACAGAAACTCCGTTATGTTCCAATTCTGAACGATAGTAAATACCGGGACTTTGCAATATTTGGTTGATCACAATTCGGTATATTCCATTTACTATAGAGGTTCCAAAAGAATTCATTATAGGGATGTTTCCAATAAAAACGGTTTGTTCTTGCATATTTCTACCGGTTTTCCAAATTAAGACCGCGGGTACATATAATTCAGAAGAATATGTGAGTGATTCATACACAGCATCTCTTTCTGTTATCAAGGGCTCTACCAATTGATATGTTTCCACAAATAATTGAAATTCAATTTCTTGATCTCTATCTTCTATTTTTTGAAACTTATGAAATTCTTCCGTCAAGCCCTGATTAATGAACCTACAAAATCCCTCAAATTGTATCTGACTAAATCCAGGTATTGCGGACATTCCCTCATTTCCATTCTGGAGCATCTTAATCTGAAGTTTCCTCTTTATTGAAAAAATCCCATTATCGGCTTTTGGCTCACTATTCATCGAACCCTACCAATTGATCTAGCAATGATGGAATGGATATTCTGTTTACTGAATCACATAAAATTTTAGTCAACTCCATCCATATATATCGTATGAACGAAAGCAAGACAGAGAAATGAAGGGCATTTTCGATGCAAGTTCGAATTTGATCTTGAGACAGGTACAAATAGAAAGAAATGGAAATTAATAAAGCATTCCTGGGAAAAATTCTGTCACTTAGGCTGATGGAGTCTTTTATCGGATATAAAAATTGATCCAATTTAGATCTAATACCTAATTCTTTTATTATGATATTAATGATATTATGATCAGCGTACAAAAAAAGAAAAAATCAATGAGTTTAGGATTGAATCTGCTCTCTATGAATGAGATAAAAACAGAAGAATCAGGAACAGCATAGAGTTTCCCTTTTTTTTTAGCACACGCAATTGAATGTTCAAAAAGGAATTCGCAAATCTTTTTTTGGTAGTAAAATTTATAAAATACAATGGAATTGCGTACGTATATAGTCATAGGAGTAATCTTTAGGAAGTATATGACGATATAGCTATCTAGCTATCCGTATATCACATCTTTTATAAGAATTGAACTTGGTGCAACCTAGGTTAGGTCGTACTCTATCATAATATCTATCTTCTATTCATATTCAATGAAATATTCAAGCACAATAATCCTATATAGGGATATGTGCATAAGAAATAGACCCGGCTTGGTATCCACGTATAACAATAACAATTTCTGTTCTAGAGTTTACACTTTTCTGGGGTTTACATATACACATATATTTTCTTATAATTAGAATTGATCATATAATTGATAATGATTAGTCGGAAATCAATTGGATTTTGCATCCATTAAGATAAGGAGATACAAAATTAAGAGCTGTTCGCTAATTCAAAGTAAGAAAAGTAAGTAAGAGTAAAAGAGTAAGAATTAAATAGTTAATGGAGTAAAGAATAATTTATTCGAAATTGACCTGCATTTTACAGTCTGTGACCGGGCCGGGAATCTTTTCACTTTTCTATAGATCTATCGAATCTATAGAAAAGTGAAAAGAGAAGGTAAGTTTTTAAGCGACGCGTGTTTTGAGATAAAATAAATCGAAGAAAAGAATATAAATCGGATCCAAGAAAAAAGAGGAATTTTTTTTGGAAAAGGATAAGTACAATGGGATTTAAGATCCAAAAATAAAAGAAATTAAAAAATTAAAATCAAAATGAGGAGAGGGATAGAAAGAGAATAAAATAGAATATCTAAGTCTAAGAATATTAAGAATATTAAAAGAATATTCTTAATATCTTAATTTAATATCTTAATATAATAGTAATAGAATATATAGAATATATATAAATTAGAATAGAATATAGAATAATTTAGAATAGAATCTTATAGAATTTATTATAGAATTTATTTCTTCTTTATTCTTCTTCATTTCTTTATCTGTTTTGGATGTAATTTGGCGGCATGGCCAAGTGGTAAGGCGGGGGACTGCAAATCCTTTATCCCCGGTTCGAATCTGGGTGTCGCCTGATCAACAAAAAAAGACTTGGAATTTCTTAATCCTGTTGATCGAACTTGACAAATTCTTGCCCCGCAAAAGCATAGGCAAGGACTAGGTCTGTCGATACTTGATTTTGAGAACCATAGGTCCTATAAAAGACTGTCATCTTTTTTCTCAAAATCTGGGTTCTGAGTGTGGCTCAAAAAAGTACCAATAAATCTGAAGCAACCCAATCTTATGAAAGATTGGTTTGGGCTATTCTGAATTGAATCAAATAAAAGAAATAGCGAGAATTCATTCCGAAGAACTATGAAAGTAAGAAGTCGGAAATATTGGTATCCAAACCAAAGGTTCCTAAGAGACACTCCTTTTTGGCTACTAAGGTTTAATAAAAGATTCTAAAAAAGACTATAAAGACTCCCTAATTGTTTTACACTTTTCTTAATATTGAGGTAACTCTGTTTGCGATGAAATTAGATTGAATAGGCTGATGGTAAATTCATTTAAGAATTGTGGCAAAGAACTGAAGATACTTTGTATTCAGACTCACTAGAGGTTCTGAGTACTGTTCATAAATTGAATCATGAATCAGAATGGTTGACTAGCTCTTCTTTGTATTTGTATCTTTTCTTTTTTCTTATTATATTTTTTTTTTCAATTCTTTGTTATTTCAATAGAATTCTATAGAATAAGAAATCTATGAACTTTTTATGAGTGGATTCATGAAATTGTTTCATAAAAAGCCGTAAGTAAGAATCCTATTTTGACTCTGCACCATTGATTCCACTATGATTATGAATCAATAATGGAATCATTCCTTCATTTCATAGAGATAGGGATAGGGGGCATCATTCACATGGATATAGTAAGTTTCGCTTGGGCTGCTTTAATGGTAGTGTTTACATTTTCTCTTTCACTTGTAGTATGGGGAAGGAGTGGGCTTTAGAGCTAGGAATAGGAATAATACTTTACTGAAAAATCTACTTATATCAATTGTGATCATTTTGCAAAAGCTTAAAAAAACTTGACTTGCTTTAGTTTATCTATATCTATATATTATTTCTTAGATATAT